TTTTGGTTGGGACCGCAGTGGCCCTTTGGTTGGGTATTGGAGCAACATTACCCATTGATAAATCTCTAACTTTAGGTCTTTTTTAAATTGATTCGATTGTAAAATAATAGACGTGTGTATCTAGGGAATAGTTGCTTCAAAGTGAATTTTCCCTAGATACACCTATTCAATTGAATTCAGGAGTTATTCCGAATAATACGGGTGGCGTTAAAAAATGAATTGATTATTGGATTCTAAAAAAAAGGAAATAAATCCAGAATTTAAACCTTCTTTTTAGGTAAATATGTGAAATGCTTTTCTAGAGTGCTCAATATTTGTTTTACATCTGCTATGCGAAAATGTTCAATTTTCATAAGATCTTCTTGGTTGTTATTCAATAGGTCCAATAATGTATGTATATTGGAATTTTTGAGGCAATTGTAGATCCTGGGAGGCAATTCTAATTGATCAATAAAAATCGATTTCAATGCTATTTTTTTTTTTCTTAGCTCAGTCAATCTATTATGAAATAAAAAAAGGGGTAAAGTAACCCGGTCTTGATTATCCTCGAAATGGAGGTTTTCTTTTTCCGCATATAGAAAAGGAATAAATAAATCAATTAAATTCCGAGAGGCTTCATAAAGTGCTTCTTTAGGAGTTAAACTCCCATTTGTCCATATTTCGAGAAAAAGGATCTCTTGTTTTTCATCACCATTACTATACGAATGAATACTATGATTCACATTTCGAACAGGCATGAATACAGCATCTATAGGATAACTTCCGTCTTGAAAGTTGTTTGGCGTTTTTAGACGATATCCGCGATTCCTCTCGAGTTGTAATCCAATATGTAAATCTATTGGTTCCGTCAAGTTAGCTATATGCTGTGTAGTATCAACGATTTCCACATAAGGTGGTGAGATGATATCTTGAGCAGTTACATATGCGGGTCCCCTAACAAAAATAGACGCGTCACAGGTTCCATATAAATTGCTTCTCAATACAATTTCTTTCAAATTCATTAAAATTTCATGTACTGATTCTTGAATCCCTACTATAGTTGAATATTCATGTGGTATTTTCTCAGATTTTGCACGTATAATACATGTTCCTTCAATTTCGCCAAGTAGAGCTCTGCGCATGGCAATTCCTATTGTATCGGCTTGACCTTTCATAAGTGGAGATAGAATAAAGCGTCCATAATAAAGACGTTTACTATCTGTTCTTGATTCAACACACTTCCACTGCAGTGTCCGAGTAGATACTCTTATTTTCTCTCGAACCATAGTAATATTATAGATAATAGATCAGATCGTTGAGTTATTTATTTCTCTTGAAATACCTTTATTAGTTTTTTTTACACGCGTCTTTTTTTAGGAGGTCGACAGCCATTATGTGGCATGGGGGTTACATCCCGTACGAAACTTAATAGTATGCCACTTCTACGAATAGCTCGTAATGCTGCATCCCTTCCGAGACCAGGACCTTTTATCATGACTTCTGCTCGTTGCATACCTTGATCTACTACTTTACGAATAGCGTCTCCTGCTGCGGTTTGAGCAGCAAACGGTGTCCCTCTTTTTGCCCCTTTGAACCCGCAAGTGCCGGCGGAGGCCCAAGAAACCACCCGACCTCGTACATCTGTAACAGTCACAATGGTATTGTTGAAACCGGCTTGAACATAAATAACTCCTTTTGGTATTTTACGTGCACTCTTACGTGCATTAATACGCCTACTCCTACGTGAACCACTTTTTGGTATGGGTTTTGCCATATTTTATCGTCTCATAAATATGAGTCAGAGATATATGGAGATATCCATGTCATGTCAAAACAAATCCTTTCGTTTTTTTTTTTATTTGTACCTCGAGTCCGTTATAACGTCCCCTTTATGAGTAGACTGATTATCCTTGTCGTTGTTTATGTTTCGGGTTGGAACAAATTACTATAATTCGTCCCCGCCTACGAATTAGTCGACATTTTTCACAAATTTTACGAACGGAGGCCCTTATTTTCATATTTTTCATTCCTTACTTTAATTCCGAATCGATTTCTTGGAAGAAAATAAGTTGCTTGAAATTTTCAATCTAAAATTGTATTCCGGAATGTAGAAGTTGAAAAACAACTTAATCGGTTGAATCCTTGTTACGGAGTCTATAAATTATGCGTCCTCTGGTTGAATCATAACGGCTTACTTCAATTTTAACTCTATCCCCCGGTAGGATTCGTATAAAACTACGGCGTATCCTTCCGGAAACATAACCTAGAAGCAGATCCTCATTATCTAAACGAACCCGGAACATGCCGTTAGGAAGTGATTCAATAATTAAACCTTCATGAATCGATTTTTCTTCTTTCATTCCGGGCAAAACCCCCTTAAAGTATCGACTAATGGAGGAAGGGTGATATTAGACAACCCGTCCTTTCTTTCTTTTTTCAAAATAGGAAGTTTCAGATCCAATTCGCATAGCAGAAGGATTACCATATATAACATAAAATTTCTCCGCCAATTCTTTCTAGT